AAAGAAGGCTTTTTTTTTCAAGTCCTACTTTTTGGTTAGCAGATGTAACATAAAATAAACATAATAATTCAATTTTTTGAATTGGGGAGAGATGGCTGAGTGGACTAAAGCGTCGGATTGCTAATCCGTTGTACGAATTTTTGTACCGAGGGTTCGAATCCCTCTCTTTCCTTTTCCATTGATTGATGATTTGGCATTTTTTTCTTTTGAACTGATGGAGCTTCTTTTTTTTTGTTTTCCTTCCTAGTTTTTTTAATTGTTTTTACTAGTTAAAGATGTAAAATAGATAGAAAAACGAAAAATATTTTTAAATCCAGCACAAGTAAGGAAAAAATATAAAACAAAAAAGATTTTCTTATTCTTCACGTCCTGGATTACGTCCTGGATCGTTAGATAGGAATCCGAAAATGAAAAGAGAAACAAAGAAAATCACTATCGTGTAAACAAATAGTTTTAGAGTAAGCATTACAAAATCTCCAAGATTATTAAAAAAAAAAAAACGACAGAGAAAGAGAATAGATTCTCTTCTATTTCACATTATGTTTCCTTTGATACTAAGTTTCTAAGAAATACAGTGATTTCGAGGAAAGAAAAAAATTAGGAAATTTATTTGTAGTAAGAGTCCAACCTTTATATAACCATTAGCAATAATTACAAAAAATTTCAATATTTGGAATCAAGGATTCACACTGTAAGACTTATCTGATCTTATAAAATGTTGGGATTTTTGTTTTCGAATAAATTCTGAATTTTTTTAGGACATTATTCAATTCAAATTAAAGATCTCATCGAAAACTTACAGCAGCTTGCCAAACAAAAGCTAAGAGAAAAAAGAATAGGGGTATTACTGGCATAATATCTACAATTGGATTCAAAAAAGCATAAGCTTCTGGTAATTTCGCCAAGAAAAAACTACTTGAATAAAGGGCAGAGTGAATAGAAATACAGACCAAGCTAAAGATATTAAGCATAACAAAAATGTTGTTCTTTAAAAAAATGAATTGTATTTTTGCTTTTTTTTTTTATTGTATTTTATTATATATTATTTAATACTTTAAATTATATTTATATTATTATTATATTAGATATATTATATATATTATATGATTTAATTAATTTAATATAATTAAATTTGATTATACAAGTAGATTAAGAATTCAATATTAAAATAAAAAATTATATTATAAAGAAAGAATATATGAAATATATATATAGATTAATATTTATATTCTATATCTTTCTATTCTATATAATAATAAAATAGAAAATAATTTTCAAAATGGATAATATAATAATTGAAATAGAAAGAATTCAAATATGGATATTCAATTCATATTTCTTATAAATTAATATTTATGAATATTCATAAATGAATAACTGAGTAATAAAACTAAAAAAAATGAATAAAATAAGATCAGATTATTCTATAGAATAACCTTAGACTTGGAATTGACGAACAACCAATAATAGTATTTATTAGTGTCGAATCGAAAATGGGGCGTGGCCAAGCGGTAAGGCAACGGGTTTTGGTCCCGTTATTCGGAGGTTCGAATCCTTCCGTCCCAGATCATATTTATTCATGATATATACCAATTTGGATACAAATTGTATAGTATATCTGAATAAAGATTACTCCCCCCTTTTTTCTCATTCGTCTCTAATCTAAAGTGAGTAGCTTATGAATATGGAGATGTAGATTCATAAGCGACTCGATTTTTTTGTCTTTTTTATTCAAATAATATATTATTTTTATATTATTATTATATTTTTATTTTATTGTAATAATTGTGGATAATAGTTTAAATATTCAATATATTTTTTGAATAAATGACTACGGACAATTTCAGAATCCATTAAATACCAGATCTAACTAAAAAGAATTTTATGGTAAAACATCGTTTTAAACGATGTGGTAAAAAGCACAGTGGATTCTGACATCCGCCATTATTTCTAGTAGAATAAAAGATATTCTATATAAATTATAAAAATCGGGATGCTCTTGGCTCGACATTGTTTGTTCTGTTCCACTAGAACTCATTGTTTGGGGGATAGGAGAGGGATTGATCATGTAATTTGAAAGAAACAAAATGGGTGGTATGTTGCTGTCATTTTTGAAACAATTAAAGAACCCCGAAGTAAGATATAAACCCAAAGATTCAAGAAAAAGCTAAAGGATCTTGGAAGACGTAAATACCTTTTTCAAACTGTCTCCACATTTTGAAAAAAAAAAAAAAGAATAAGAAAAAAGGAAACCATCCATAGTCTAATTCGGAAAGTGGATTTTTATAATCCAATAAAGAATCAAACCTATTGAAATATTCCCATTATTCTAAATGTCCTTGAACAAGGCGCTCAACCTACAGGAACTTTTATGGAACTTTGCCCTAATCAACAAAACAAATTCAATTAATGAAAATGAAATGAAGAGGTTGTTAATAAGAATAACTTCTATCATAGATTTTTAGAACTCTTTTCTCTTTTATCCCCCTGTTCTCTTGTTTTATTCATACCTAATACCTATTTTTTGATTTCTTGTTCTTTTCATAGTCATAGAATGTTGTTTTCTATAACCATAAAAATAAATAGATTTTTTTTTGATCTTACAAATGAAAATAAAATACAAATAATAGATAGATAGAAGTTATAATATATGAAAAAATAATTTGATAATCACTCAATGAAGTTTCATTGAATGACTATTCATCTATTATATTATATTTCTATATATTTTCATCTAAATAGAGGAAAAAAACTCTATTTTATTTAAACGGATATGGATAAAAACATTCAAAGTTGGCATAATAGTGCTAATTCTAGTTACAGCAATTTTGATTATTTAAATGATCATTACATTTATGATATAAAATCTAATTGGAATAATAAAATTAATAGTTGCATTGAGAGTTATCTTCGTTCTCAAATCTGTATTGATAGTTACATTTTAGGTGATAGTGTCAAATACAAATACAATGACAGTGATTTTAATAGTTACATTTTTGGTAAGGTCAGCAATAGTGGTGAAAGCAAGAGTACTAGTATAATAACTAGCACGAATGATCCAAATGCTAGTTATTTAGAAAGTTCTAATGATTTCGAGGAGACGCAAAAATATAAACATTTGTGGATTGAATGCGAAAATTGTTATGGATTAAATTATAAGAAAGTTTTGAAATCAAAAATGAATATTTGTGAACACTGCGGATATCATTTGAAAATGAGTAGTTCAGATAGAATCGAACTTTTGATTGATCCAGGTACGTGGAATCCTATGGATGAATACATGGTCTCTGTGGATCCCATTGAATTTCATTCGGAAGAGGAACCTTATAAAAATCGTCTTGATTCTTATCAAAAAAGGACAGGATTAATGGAGGCAGTTCAAACAGGCAGAGGTCAACTAAACGGTATTCCTTTAGCAATCGGTATTATGGATTTTCAGTTTATGGGGGGAAGTATGGGATCCGTAGTCGGTGAGAAAATAACCCGGTTGATCGAATATGCTACCAATCAACGTTTACCTCTTATTTTAGTATGTGCGTCCGGAGGAGCACGTATGCAAGAAGGAAGTTTGAGCTTAATGCAAATGGCTAAAATATCTTCTGCTTTATATGATTATCAAATAAATCAAAAGTTATTCTATGTACCGATACTTACATCTCCTACTACTGGTGGGGTGACAGCTAGTTTTGGCATGTTGGGGGATATCATTATTGCTGAACCAAATGCTTACATTGCATTTGCAGGTAAAAGAGTAATTGAACAAACGTTGAATAAGGAAGTGCCTGAAGGTTCACAATCGGCTGAATTTTTATTCCAAAAGGGCTTATTTGATTCAATCGTACCACGTAATCTTTTAAAGGAGGTTCTAACTGAGTTATTTCAGTTCCATGGTTTCGTCCCTTTGACTCAAAATGAAAAATAAAAAAGATAAAGGAATTAATTAAGATATTTATTCTTATTATTATTTTTGTACTTTATGATTCTTAAGAAATATTATAAATATTTTCGTTTATTATATTCTATTAATATATATATATTATGACTTATTATGTATACTCAATATATAGAGTATAGATCATATATATTAATTTTTATTATTATCTATCTATTCATATTATGTATACTCAATATATAGAGTAATAATATAATATATATTATATATAATTATATTTAATATGTAATTATTATCTATCTATTCATATATGTTGATTTAGCTATACTTAGTATAAGTCTATATGAATTAATTCTAGTGATTATAGACTATCTTTATTACAATATAATAAAAATATTAATTTAACAATTAACAAAAAAGAACAGGTACAAATATAAAATTGAGGTACCCATTTTATGATAAACTTACCTTCCGTTTTTGTGCCTTTAGTGGGCCTAGTATTTCCGGCAATTGCAATGGCTTCGTTATTTCTTTATGTTCAAAAAAATAAGATTTTTTAGATATGGGCAGTAGGGACAAATCTCATATATTTGTTTTTTAGATAAAGTCAAATTTATTTCCTTGGATTTGTTATTCGGTTCCATTTTTTAATAAAAATAACTTTATTATAATATTCTATTTCTATTAAAAAAAAACACAAAAGGAAAATAAATACTAATATCATATAAGCCTTAAAAGGGGGGGTTTAGGTTTAATTTAATATATATCTAATCTAAATTTAACTATCTAAATAAAATATTAAATTAATCGAACAGTCAATAAAAAAGAACAGGTACAAATATAAAATTGAGGTACCCATTTTATGATAGACGTTTTTGTTCCTTTAGTGGTCCTAGTATTAATTGTAACGGCTGGTTTATTGGTTTATTTTCAACAACAAATTTCTTGGGGGTCTGGACACCTTATGCGTCGCTTCGCAGAAGACGCATGGCTCTACACTGTACCTGGGGCTCGAAAACCAATCAATTTCTTCTGGGCTTCTTTCACTCTTTTAGGTTCATTAGGGGTTTTAGTTATTTCAGCTTCCAGTTATTATGGTCGGAATTTTTTCTCTTTCAATTCGTCCGAATTTCTAGTTCCTTTTTTGCCACAAGGGGTCACGCTGACTTTCTATGGAATCTCAGGTCTTTTTGTAAGTTTTCATTGGTGGCTTCTAATTTTGTGGAATGTGGGTAGTGGTTATAATCTTTACGATAAAAAAAATGGAATGGTGCGGTTTTTTCGTTACGGATTTCCCGGAGAAAATCGTCGTATTCTTTCCAAAGTCCGTGTGGAAGATATTCTGGCCCTCCAATTTTTCGATAACCCAGAACCTCTTAGTGGTGTCCTTTATATGCACACCAGAGAACAGGGGGACATTCCCTTGACTCTTGTTGATGATTATTATGATAGGACTCCACGGAACATTTTACAAACAGCTTGGGACTTGTCCGCATTCTTGGATGTACCATTGGAAATAATTGTATAAAAAAAAAAGCGAGAATAAATAATCCATTTCTATGAAAAAATTCGAAATGGATATATATGGGTTCTATTACTGGTAATAGAACTTATGCTTGATAGAAATATTATTATCATATATAGTTGACAAATGAGATGAAGCTGAGTTCATTAAAGACGACAAATGGCAAAAAAGAAAGCATTAATCCCCCTTCTATGTCTTACATCTATAGTCTTTTTGCCCTGGTGCATCTCTTTAACATTTAATAAAAGTCTGGAATCTTGGGTTACGAATTTGTGGAATACTAAAGAATCCGAAATTTTCTTGAATCTCATTAAAGAAAAAAGTATTTTAAACAAATTCATAGAGTTCGAGGAACTCTTCCTTTTGGATGAAATGCTAAAGGAATACCCGGAAACACGTTTAGAAAACCTTCGTATCGGAATCTACAAACAAACCATCCAATTGATCAAGACGCACAACCAAGATTGTATCAATATGATTTTGCACTTCTCGACAAATCTAATCTATTTCCTTATTCTAAGTGGTTATTCTATTCTGGGTAATCAACAACTCATTATTCTTAACTCTTGGGTTCAAGAATTTATATATAACTTAAGTGACACAATAAAAGCTTTTTCTATTCTTTTATTAACAGATTTATGTATAGGATTCCATTCGACTCATGGTTGGGAACTAATGATTGGTTCTGTCTATAAAGATTTTGGATTTACTCAGAATGATCAAATTATATCTGGTCTTGTTTCCACTTTTCCAGTCATTTTAGATACAATTTTTAAATACTGGATTTTCCGTTATTTAAATCGGGTATCTCCGTCGCTTGTAGTGATTTATCATTCAATGAATGACTGAAAAAATGATCCAATGAGACAATTATAAAGTTTGTTTTTTTTTATAGAAAAGCTAAACATTCAAAATTTTACTTATTCTTCCTAGATTCTAGGAAAATTATTTCAGTAAATAGCAGAATCATGGATAGGGAACTATGCCAGTAACCTACCTAATCTTATTGTAGAAATTTTGAGGATCAATGATTGGACCATGCAAACTAGAAATGCTTTTTCTTGGATAAAGGAAGAGATTACTCGATCCATTTCCGTATTGCTCATAATATATATAATAATTCGAGCACCCATTTCAAATGCATATCCCATTTTTGCCCAGAAGGGATATGAAAATCCGCGAGAAGCTACCGGCCGTATTGTATGTGCCAATTGCCATTTAGCTAATAAGCCCGTAGATATTGAGGTTCCACAAGCGGTACTTCCCGATACTGTATTTGAAGCAGTTGTTCGAATTCCTTATGATATGCAAGTGAAACAAGTTCTTGGTAATGGTAAAAAGGGGGCTTTGAATGTAGGGGCTGTTCTTATTTTACCTGAAGGTTTTGAATTGGCACCTCCCGATCGTATTTCGCCCGAGATTAAAGAAAAGATAGGTAATCTGTCTTTTCAAAGCTATCGTCCCACAAAAAAAAATATTCTTGTCGTAGGCCCCGTTCCTGGTCAGAAATATAGTGAAATTACCTTTCCTATTCTTTCTCCAGATCCCGCTACTAAGAAAGATGTTCACTTCTTAAAATATCCTATATACGTAGGCGGGAACAGGGGAAGGGGTCAGATTTATCCCGACGGGAGCAAGAGTAATAATAATGTTTATAATGCTACAGCAACTGGTATAGTAAACAAAATTATACGAAAAGAAAAGGGGGGATACGAAATAACGATAGTGGATGCATCGGATGCACGTGAAGTGATTGATATTATACCTCCAGGACCAGAACTTCTTGTTTCAGAGGGTGAATCTATCAAACTTGATCAACCATTAACGAGTAATCCTAATGTGGGTGGATTTGGTCAGGGGGATGCAGAAATAGTGCTTCAAGATCCGTTACGTATTCAAGGTCTCTTGTTCTTCTTGGCGTCTATTATTTTGGCCCAAATCTTTTTGGTTCTTAAAAAGAAACAATTTGAGAAGGTTCAATTGTCCGAAATGAATTTCTAGGTACGCGGATTCATCAACATATTAAGCTCGTCAAAAGAACTCAATTTTTGTTGATAAATTATGTAAAGACCTTTGCTTCTTT